GTATTAGTTTCTATAATGGATTTCTTCTGTGTAATACTAATCGATAGGGCCTCATTGATAAGTGCTACAAGATCTCGTGCATTGGAACCCATGGTTATGGACCCGAATCCGTTAGTATGGAACATCTTCTTTTCCAAGTGAAATCCCCTAGTATATGAAAGAATGAAAAAGTGCTTTCGTTGTTGTGGAAGAGGAAGCCTTCGTATCTTAATGCATGTATTTAATTTCTTCGGAGCTATTAGAGCGGGATCCACTTTTTGGGGAATATGAGTCGAAGCAATAACAAGAATCTTTCCAGTGGAACATCTTTCACAATCCCTGGAGAGATAGTTCTCTAATAGACCGAGGGATAAGTAATTCGACTCATTCACATACAGATCATGAATGTTTGGAATCCATATTATGCAAGGAGACATTGCTTTTGCTAATTCGAATTGAAGGGTGATATCAAATCGGTCTATTTTCGGCGTCATATACATAGTTAGCACATTCGTCATAGTTAGCAGCTCCGTATCAATATCACGGTCATCATCACTATCATCAATATCGTCACTATCATCAATATCGATATCGTCACTATCATCAATATCGATATCATCAATAAGATAACCTTTAGGCTTGTCATCCAGGAACTTGTTCGGAAATACCGTAATGAAAGGAACATAGGAGTTTGTCGCTAGGTATTTGACCAAACAGGATCGTCCAGTTCCTATAGAACCTATCACTAAAATACCTCTAGAAGGGGATAGGGCTAAGCGGAGCGAAAAGGGTTTTCCATGGGGAGATGGGGAATGAAAACTATTAGCCCCACACAAGGTTTGTGAATAAGTGATTGTCTGATAATGAGCAAGGAATATCCGTCTTTCTGCTAAACAGGATCTATTAAACTCATAATTCATTAGATCCTTTTGATGAATGTCAACTAAGTATCGTAAGGAAATTGATCCCGGTTGTTCAATCATTTGATAACCAGAGTCATTCTTTGATAAATGATCACTATGAGTCAGACTCAATAGAATTTGATCAATCCTTTTTTCTGTCGTTAAGGTGGAGAACTGAACCAAGAATTCTCTTTCTTCATCATCAATCGAATAACTGTTCGCGACCCAGAATTCTATTTTCTCATCAATCCAATCACCGTTCACGTTTTTTATTTTTCTTATCAATGAATAGATCTCTTTACTTGTACGACTTAGATGTCTCGTATTTCTCGAAAAAATGATTCGATTGATGGGATTTGGTATGATACTTACAAGATCGATGAGATTGATCTTCCAATATTTCTTCTTAGAACGTATTGATTTGACCCCATAAGCGGGACCACCACCCAATAGCATGTTGCCACCAGAAGCAGAACCCCGTATTTCTTCCAGAGAATCTCCTAATTGTTCCAGAACAACTAGAAAGAGATTCTTTAACCAGAAAGAATTCAGTTCAGATGTAGGATACCTATCCAGAAGTTTTCGAAATTCCATCATACATGATGGAATCATCAAAGATTTGATCTTTTCTAACTCTGTCTGTAACTCACTAGAGGCTCGGGAAACAAAGAGAAGATGTATACGAATCAAATATCCAGCAACAAGAAGAAGGAAAAAGATTGAAATTGAATAGAGGAACTCCCGAGCATTTGTTGATCTCAGATGTGCCCATATCAATGGAAAGGGTGACTCATTATTTCGATGAATCATTTCTTCGGACAGAAGAAGATTCTGTAAACATTGATTCGAAATCTCACTTATCAGAATCCATTGTGGAAGAATCTTCTGAGGAATTGGCCCTGATATATCTGATCCATGCATCATATCATGAAAAATGGATACAAATTTTTGACTGCTACTTAGCATCGGCAATAGGTCTGAAAGAGTATCTAAAAGGGTGAAATTGAGATATTTGCACCCTGTCGAAGTAAGGAACCATGGCATATATGTTTGGAACAGATTCCATTTTGAGAGATTTGAAAAATATCGTTGAAAGGTTCTATACATCTGCCCTTTCTCAACGCATTTCTTTAGACAAAGACTCCGTTTTTTCCTCTTTCCGGATGGTAAATATTTCTCAGAACATAGAATGTGAATCAAACCCATGTTTGAATTGAAACGGAGATACTGATGCAAGTTATTCCCTTCTGAATCAGATAGATTCATATCTGAAAGAGGCTGACAATAAGTTCTTTCCAAATTGACTGGTTGTTCCTCTGTTAGAGGTGTTGCAGAAATGTCTGCGATCGAGTAAATAGCTCTACGAACGAATGGATCGGATCGAATTGGAAAATGGAAAGATTTGTACAATTTGTACAAGTTATATGTTTCATCACCACCTTGTGGGGAATCGTTAGGTATGAAGATGTCAGATACCTGTGACTCGATTGGTGAAATAGTCTCTCTCTCCAAAAAAAGAGATTTTTTTTTACCGACACACAAAGAAAAGATTTTGTTGCGAATGGACAAGATATTGAGGAATTGCCCATATGTAAGATCATAATTATTGATACGGGTCTTTTCCACATAAAAGGGGAATCTTTTGTTACAATAGAACCAGAAGTGATGTGGATCATTCAAGAATCGAAGTCGATTTGCTTTATAAAAAGAAGATATCAATGAACTTCTATGAAATGGTTTCACGGGATTCCGCCGATTGTCTCGATCGTGGGATATCATTGAGAAATAGGAATCCGTGTTATCAAAGGATTTCCTGCGATTCTTTCTAGTATGGAATGAGTCAATCATCCGCTTTGGTATCTTTTTGAACAAAAATGGTAATATTGTTCCTCCATTGATCAAGGATTTCGGTCTTTGCGAAGTATCATGATCATCCAATAAGAAGGGTTTCAATTTCTTCAAATGAACGATTTGAACACCTATGGATTCTAACAACTGATTGCAGAGTTGATCATTCGGACCTTTCAATTCATAGGTGTGGATCTCGGACCTATGAATGGGGATATTCCCGATACTCACAAAGAAAAGGGGGAGTAACTTGGACAAAAAGGGAAGTGACTTGGACAAAAAGAAACGAAGTGGCTTAGACAAATCTTCTTTGTCGATAGCCTCGGACCAATCAATCGAATATTGATTAATACATAATCGATCGAACACTACTTGCACTACTTGAAAACGATTCTTCTGTTCAGAAACGAAATGTTTCTGGAAATTCTTGCTCCCATTGGACCATTTGTATCTATATGCATCAGGATCCCGATTCATGGATATCTCAGTTCGAGAAATAAGAGGATCAAACCATTTCTTCTGAATCTTTTTAAAATTCGATAAATGTTGGTTGATCGTATATTTCATTATAGTTATATGATTCAGAGTATCATTTCCTATTTGATCCCCTTGAATTCCATATTCGAAGTTGCGATCGGATCTATTCATTAAAAAGAATCGATTCGATACATTTCTTATGTACCCGTAGGTGCTATATTGGATTTGAATCAGATTTCGTATCAATCTATATTGATTGACTGCCTCCATTATGTTGTTGCTAGCAAATACCGCTGTTTTTAGTTTTGGATCTTCCAAATCATTCCCGCAGTAGATCCGGGCCGATTTTTTTCTGATCCTTCGAGAAAAGGATTCATTCTCCTCATAAAAAAGAGGAGGTAGAACCAATAAAGATTTCTTTTTCGATTCATCTCTAGAGTTGAATACCTCATTCAAGAATCTTTTTTGATCCAACCCGTAGGAATCAATAGAAAAGGCAAATCCCCTATGATACACCAGATCAGGCTCGGTTATTGATAGAGTGAATAGATCCGCCATTTCTGGGAATCTCTCTTCTGATTCAAAATCGTGGTGTAACGCGTATCCCCCTTTGTTCCGGTCATGGAATAGATGAAAGAAATCAAAAAATGGATTTTTGTTCAAGAATGAAATCTTATTGGAACTGTCCATATCCGGCTCATCCTTCGGAACCAGATCCGGGATGTGATATGGTTCCGAGGGATGAATTGAGACGGTATTTTGTAAATACGTAATTATCTTGAATATATCAACCATTTCCTTATTTTCCGCTCGCCTGGAAGGGACAAAAGAAACATCTTGTTTTTTATTCTTCTGATCTCTAGTGAACCTCTCGGTAGAATTCGAACCCAGATGAAGTTCTGACCATCTGTCAGAGAAAAAAGAACGAATTGATCTTGTAGGATTCCCAAGAAATTCTTCGATTTCTTCCGGAAGCAGATGATTATTCATCCGCTTCTCAGGTTCCGTGAATAGCCAGGACATGGAGGAAGATCCAAAAAGGCATTTCGGGAATCGATCTGATTCTATCTCTGTTCGTTCCGTTTGAAGAAAGGAAGGATCCCAAAGAATCGATCTCTCTTTTAGTTGCTGAATCTCTGTTTGATCGATCAATGTGTGATATTCTGAATCCTCATTTCTAACGGAATCGAAATGATCTCTGGATTGATCAGAATAAAATCCTTTCCATTGGCTAGAATCCGTTACTTGAACAAAAATAGATCTTGTGGAATCATATTGAATATTTGACAATACATTCCGTACCTTGCTAAAAAACCGATCCTTGTTTACCAACCACACATTGTCTAACCAAATCCAATTCTCTCTCGAGACGTTCCTCAAAAAATCCGATTCGTGCTGATTCTTCCCCCAACTAACGAAGAGATCTTGGCGGAATTGCCACATATGAAATTGAGCACAATTTTGCAAAGAGATACCCCACTTGTTTCTCGAGAAGAGATGGGAAACATGCTCAATATCATTGGATTGCATAGTTGCCCCAGCTCCTTGTTGTTTGAAGAAACTCTTCCCCTCAATTGGTCTTTTTTCACGAAAAGCAGACATGAGATAACAAATCAAGCCTTTCCCTAAGATTTCGAATAGCTGTCCCGAATTCAAGTTGATTATGTTTCGTTTCTTCCTCGGAGAAAGACGATCAAACAATTCCCAATCATGGTCCTTGCGGATCGGATCATCCGTATAGGATAAAAAAAGAAACTCCAGATATTTGCTATCTTTCTCTTTGAATGAGATCTCAATTCCAGCTACGGTTTCATTAGATATCTGCCAACTAGAATCCCTCTTTTTTCCGATCCGGTTCCTCCACCACCGCGAACCCCGGTTAGATTCAGACATGATACACTTCTTCTTTATTGGGAAAACCCAAGTCCTCTCTTGCGGATCCATGAAACAACTCTCAGAAATCTTTTTCCCTTTTGGAAGATACAGGAGCGAAACAATCAACCTATTTCTATCGGAAGACCAAAAAGATTCTTCCAATGTCTCATTTCTGGGTCCAATGGAATTCATAGGTATAGGAAGAAGCCCCATCAAATAGAGATTTTTTCTTTCGACCATCTTTCGATTGTTAATACGAAATATAAGGACCGCTGCTACAAGCAGTACTACACCTTTGATCGTGAAATATCGATTGCTTGTTGCACCCCGTGAATCACGTGAAAGTAGGATACTCCAAATTCGGGGGTCAAAGAGTTTCATAAAACGTTCTTGGTGGAAAAAAATGTGAGTGAAAGATCCCACCGAATCGAATTTTATCCATGAATCTAAGAAATAGTGAGAATTCTTGATCTCTCTCAATATCTCTCTCAATTCGAAGATCCAGGATTTGAATTGATGTCGTTTCATTGATTTCTCCTAAAGATTTCATTTCAATTGGAATTGGAATTTGGTTATTCACGATGTACGAGGATCCCTTTTAAGCATCCATGGCTGAATGGTTAAAGCGCCCAACTCATAATTGGCAAATTCGTAGGTTCAATTCCTGCTGGATGCACGCCAATGGGAACGGAACATTCAATAAGTCTATTGGAATTGGCTCTGTATCAATGGAATCGCATCATCCATACATAACGAATTGGTATGGTATATTTATACCATACCATATGAACAGTAAGAACTAGAATTCTTGAATTCTTATCGATACTGGATACTGGAACTCATAGGGAAGAAAATGGATGGAATCAAATATGCAGTATTTACAGAAAAAAGTATTCGGTTATTGGGGAACAATCAATATACTTCTAATGTCGAATCAGGATCAACTAGGACAGAAATAAAGCATTGGGTCGAACTCTTCTTTGATGTCAAGGTAATAGCTATGAATAGTCATCGACTCCCGGGAAAGGGTAGAAGGATGGGACCTATTGTGGGACATACAATACATTACAGACGCATGATCATTACGCTTCAACCGGGTTATTCTATTCCACCTCTTATAGAGAAAAGAACTTAAAGCAAAAGACTTAATAACACGGCAATACATTTATACAAAACTTCTACCCTGAGCACACGCAATGGAGCCGTAGACAGTCAAGTGAAATCCAATGCACGGAATAATTTGATCTATGGACAGCATCGTTGTGGTAAAGGTCGTAATGCCAGAGGGATCATTACCGCAGGGCATAGGGGGGGAGGTCATAAGCGTCTATACCGTAAAATCGATTTTCGACGGAATGAAAAAGAGATATCTGGTAGAATCGTAACCATAGAATACGACCCTAATCGAAATGCATACATTTGTCTCATACACTATGGGGATGGTGAGAAGAGATATATTTTACATCCCAGAGGGGCTATAATTGGAGATACCATTGTTTCTGGTACAGAAGTTCCTATATCAATGGGAAATGCCCTACCTTTGAGTGCGGTTTGAACTATTGATTTACGTAATTGGAAGTAACCAATTAGGTTTACGACGAAACCTAGAAATCGATCACTGATCCAATTGGAGTACCTCTACGGGATAGCCCTCAACTGAAAACTGTTGAGTAACGACAGCAAGTGATTGAGTTCAGTAGTTCCTCATAGAAAATTATTGACTCTAGAGATATGGTAATATGGAGAAGACAAAATTGTTTGAAGCGCGCACAGAACCGGAAGCGCCCCCCGTTTCAAAGAGAGGAGGACGGGTTATTCACATTTCATTTGATGGTCAGAGGCGAATTGAAAGCTAAGCAGCGGTAATTATAAAGACCCCCCGGGGAAAAATAGAGATGTCTCCTACGTTACCCGTAATATGTGGAAGTATCGACGTAATTTCATAGAGTCATTCGGTCTGAATGCTACATGAAGAACATAAGCCAGATGACGGAACGGGGAGACCTAGGATGTAGAAGATCATAACATGAGTGATTCGGCAGATTTGGATTCCTATATATCCACTCATGTGGTACTTCATCATACGATTCATATAAGATCCATCTGTCTAGATATCATCATATACATCTAGAAAGCCGTATGCTTTGGAAGAAGCTTGTACAGTTTGGGAAGGGGTTTTTATTGATAAAAAAGAAGAATCTACTTCAACCGATATGCCCTTAGGCACGGCCATACATAACATAGAAATCACACTTGGAAAGGGTGGACAATTAGCTAGAGCAGCAGGCGCTGTAGCGAAACTGATTGCAAAAGAGGGTAAATCAGCCACATTAAGATTACCATCTGGGGAGGTCCGTTTGATATCCAAAAACTGCTTAGCAACAGTCGGACAAGTGGGTAATATTGGGGTGAACCAAAAAAGTTTGGGTAGAGCCGGATCTAAGTGTTGGCTAGGTAAGCGTCCTGTAGTAAGAGGAGTAGTTATGAACCCTGTAGACCATCCCCATGGGGGCGGTGAAGGGAGAGCCCCAATTGGTAGAAAAAAACCCACAACCCCTTGGGGTTATCCTGCGCTTGGAAGAAGAAGTAGGAAAAGAAACAAATATAGTGATAGTTTTATTCTTCGTCGCCGTAAATAGGAAGATTGAAAATCCAATCTTGGGAATTGGAAATAATGTGATGGGCGAACGACGGGAATTGAACCCGCGCATGGTGGATTCACAATCCACTGCCTTGAGCCACTTGGCTACATCCGCCCCTTCCCTTATCTAGCTAAAGGATTTTATCTTTTTTTCATTCATCAATATTTTATTGTATTTATTCTTACCTTCATACTTAAGATTCAGATCGATATATTGGACATAGAATGCCAATTTCAAAAATTTTTAAAAAGGAGTAATCAGCCGTGACACGTTCACTAAAAAAAAATCCTTTTGTAGCTAATCATTTAGCGGGAAAAATGGAAAAACTCAACATGAGGAAGGAGAAAGAAATAATAGTGACTTGGTCTCGGGCATCTACCATTATACCCACAATGATTGGCCATACAATCGCTATTCATAATGGAAAGGAACATTTACCTATTTTTATAACAGATCGTATGGTCGGTCACAAATTGGGAGAATTCGCACCTACTATAACTTTTGCGAAACACGCGAGAAACGATAATAAATCTCGTCGTTAGTCGTTCTACTCTACTAAGTATTCATGTGAAAAAGTCTTATCTTAATATAAGAGTTTAAGACTCTTTATCTTATAGTATTAATATAGTATTAATAGTATTATAGTAATAGTATTATACTAAGAGTAGAGTATAGTATTTGAATTTTCTTTTGATAGTATACTAAACTAAGACTTAGACTTTTCTTACTTATCTTATATCTTATACTATACTGAACCTAGGCACTTATCATTCATTTCATTCATTGGCGGGGGAGAACTTTCTTTTATGATAAAGAACGAGAATTCAGATAGAAAAGCAAAAGTGTTAGCTCAACATATATGTATGTCTGTTTCGAAAGCACAAAGAATAATTAATCAGATTCGAGGACGTTCTTATGAGGAAACCCTCATGATACTGGAACTAATGCCTTATCGTGCATCTTATCTAATTTTAAAATTAGTTTATTCTGGAGCAGCAAATGTTAGTCAAAATATGGGTTTGAACGAAACTGATTTATTCATTAGTAAAGCTGAAGTCAATGGGGGTTCTATTGTGAAAAAGGTCAAAGCCCGAGCTCAAGGACGTAGTTATCTGATAAAAAAACACACTTGTCATATAAAAATTGTTTTCAAATTAAAAGAAAAATAGAAATTCTCTTTATACTACAAGATGAATCCATAATTTATTTTATTCATTTTCGAATTTCTATTCGAAATATGAAAATATGAATAAATATTTTCTATTTTAAATATTAATTAAATGTATTAAATATTAAAAATAAAAAAATAGAAAAATATGGGACAAAAAATAAATCCACTTGGTTTCCGACTTGGAACAACCCAGAGTCATCATTCTTTTTGGTTTGCACAACCAAAATATTTTTCCATAGGTCTAGAAGAAGATGAAAGAATACGAAATTGTATTAAGAACTATGTACAAAAAAAGAAAAGAATATTCTCAGGTTTCGAAGGAATTTCCCATATACAAATTCAAAAAAGAATAGATTTAATTCAGGTTACAATCTATATTGGATTTCCCAATTTTTTAATAGAAGGACAAATGCGGGGAATCGAAGAATTACAGATGAATGTACAAAAAGAATTTCATTCTGTAAACCGGAGACTCAACATTGCTATCACAAGGATTGAAAAACCTTATAGAGAACCTAATATTCTTGCAGAATATATAGCCTTACAATTAAAAAATAGGGTTTCGTTTCGAAAGGCAATGAAAAAAACTATTGAATTAACTGAACAAACGAATACAAAAGGAATTAAAGTACAAATTGCGGGGCGTATCGACGGAAAAGAGATTGCACGTGTCGAATGGATCAGGGAGGGTAGAGTTCCTTCACAAACAATTCGCGCTAAAATTGATCACTGTTCCCATACAATTCGAACTATCTATGGAGCCTTAGGTATAAAAATTTGGATATTTGTAAACCAAGTAAACCAAGAAGAAGAATAATGAACCTTTCTTTATCTCGCCATTCTGCTCACCGATAAAAAGATTTTGGAAACTCTCCATATTTTTCTTTCTTCTAATTTCTAATCTATATTAATCAAAGAAAAACGAAGAATTCTAATTCTATAATTCTATAAGGTTGAATAAAAATTTGATTTACCCCCCATTTAGTATAATTGCTATGCTTAGTGTGTGACTCGTTAGTTTTTTCTTTAGAGTTGAGATTGAAAAAAAAAACTAATAACCAACTTCTTGCTTCGTATTGTCAATATCCCAAGAAAGAGTCACTATATGACTGAATCAATCATATAGTTGTAGCAACTGAAATTAAAAAAAAAAAATATGTAAAACAAAAAGAGGGATGTCAAAAAAAGGAAAGATGATAGAAAGAGATAATAAAGATCTCAATGATATATGATTCCAATCTAATATGTATGGTTTATGAAAAATCACCCAATAAAATAAAAGGCAGTGTAATAAAGCATCAATATCAATAGATATGATTTAATCAATATAATCAATAAAAACATATTAATTATTAATAATTAATAATATATATTTAATAATATAATAATAAAAATATATTAATAATAAATAAAATAATAAAATATTAATAATTAAAATTAAAAAAAATCAATACAATATATTAATAAATCATATAGATATAAAATAAAAATAGAAAATATAGAAAATCGATGAATAATCGAATCGAGCTTTGGGTTAAAAAAACTGAGGAGATTAGCTCGGAAACAAATAACCAATTTTGTTGGGAGCTCCATTGCAGAGTTCAGACCTAAGCATTAATGAAGAAGTTATGGAAACGATGTAACCTATGACTACATAAGATTTGATTGAAAACAAATCAATCCTAATGATTCATTGAGTAGGATGGCGGAATGAACCAAAAAAAGGATTGAATGGCTATGAATTTATAAATCAAAAAACAAATAAAAATAAAGGAAGAAAGAGTCAATATTCGCCCGCGAAACCTTTTTTATTGGATAACTTTATTAAAAAAAAAATTAGTATATTCCTTATTCTGATGGCATGAAATACATAAAGATCATGTGTATATGTAAGATTACTGAATCATTTCATTCGCGAGGAGCTGGATGAGAAGAAACTCTCATGTCCGGTTCTGCAGTAGAGATGTAATTCATAAAAAAAACATCAACTATAACCCAAAAAGAACTAGATTTCGTAAACAACATAGAGGTAGAATGAAGGGAATATCTTGGCGAGGCAATCATATTTGTTTCGGCAGATACGCTCTTCAAGCACTTGAACCTGCTTGGATTACAGCTAGACAAATAGAAGCAGGACGAAGGGCAATAACACGATATGCACGTCGTGGTGGAAAGATATGGGTACGGATCTTTCCCGACAAACCTGTTACAGTAAGACCTACAGAAACACGTATGGGTTCGGGGAAAGGGTCACCAGAATATTGGGTATCCGTTGTTAAACCGAGACGAATACTTTATGAAATAAGTGGAGTATCAGAAACTGTAGCTAGAACAGCTATGGGAATCGCTGCGTCCAAAATGCCAATACAAACTCAATTTGTTATTTCAGGATAAGTAAACAAAAGGAAAGGAATATTTAGAATGAAAAACGACGATGGATTGCTTTATCTCTGGACAGACAATATTTCTTTTTTTTTTCTTATCCCTTGGATTGAAATAAGAGATAAAATGATTCAACCTCAGACCCTTTTGAATGTAGCAGATAATAGCGGAGCTCGAGAATTGATGTGTATTCGAATCATAGGAACTGGTAATCAACGATATGCTGATATTGGCGATATTATTGTTGCTGTAATTAAAGAAGCAGTGCCAAACATGCCTTTACAAAGATCAGAAGTAATTAGAGCTGTGATTGTCCGAACGTGTAAAGAACTCAAACGTGAGAACGGCATGATAATACAATATGATGACAATGCAGCGGTTATCATTGATCAAGAAGGAAATCCTAAAGGAACTCGAATTTTTGGTGCAATTGCTCGGGAATTGAGACAGTTGAATTTTACTAAAATAATTTCATTAGCACCCGAAGTCTTATAATTCTAAATAACTAAATAAGACTAGTAAAATATGTCTTTATGATATATTCTATTTTTTTTTTTCATATTTATATACATATTTATATATAGATATATAGATATAGATTCGATTAATAGATTGTGTCTCATGTATATATTTTTAATTTTTTTTTTTTTAATTTCTAATTTTATAATTAAAAAAAAAAAGGAAATCGACCAAAAAACAAAAAGAAACATGTTGATTATATCAAAATGAGGAGGCACCAAGAACTCTAGTTCGTCATGAGTAAGGACATTATTGCCGATCTAATAACTTCTATAAGAAATGCCGACATGGATAAAAAGAGAAGGGTTCAAATAGCATCTACTAATATTACTGAAAATATTGTGAAAATACTTTTACGAGAAGGTTTTATTGAAAATGTTCGAAAACATCAAGAGAATCAAAAAAAAATTTTGATTTTAACTTTACGACATAGAAAAACTAAGAAAGGGAATAGAATGATTTTAAAATGTATGAGCCGACCCGGTTTACGAATCTATTCCAACTATCAACGAATTCCTAAAATTTTAGGAGGAATGGGAATTGTAATTTTTTCTACTTCTCAAGGTATAATGACAGATCGAGAAGCTCGACTAGAAAAAATAGGAGGAGAAATCTTGTGTTATATATGGTGATTCTCCTGTGGTACCCTAATTTTATCTCGAACTTACTATTTGTAAAATAGGGAGGATAAATGAATTATAGAAATCTTTTTCTATTAGTTGATATTTATATTTAAAGGGAGGTTACCTAGAATGAAAGAACAAAAATTGATTCATGAGGGTTTAATTATTGAATCACTTCCCAACGGTATGTTCCGAGTTCGGTTAGATAATGAAGATCTAATTTTAGGTTATATTTCAGGAAGAATACGACGCAGTTTTATACGTATCCTACCCGGAGATAGAGTCAAAATCGAAATGAGTCGTTATGATTCAACTAGGGGGCGTATAATTTATAGACTTCGCAACAAAGATTCGAATGATTAGATAGTTCTTTTAAACACTCTTTTCATAAAGAAAAAATTCGAACTTCAAAACAAAAATAAAAATATAATAAACTTTTTTTTTGTTTCAAAAAAAAAAAAAAAAGAATTAAGAATTAAAGTAAGGAATGATAAATATGAAAATAAGGACTTCTGTTCGTAAAATTTGTGAAAAATGTCGCCTGATCCGTAGGCACAGGCGAATTATAGTAATTTGTTCCAATCCGAGACATAAACAGAGACAGGGGTAATCCTTCTCAATTCATTTTTAAATCAAGAACTTTCTAAAAGAAAAACCCATGTACATATAAATGTACATGTAAAAAGAAAGGATCCCATTTCATATGAAATGGATATCTCCATATCTTTATGTAAATTTTTGATTCTTATTCCTTTTTATTTGATCCTTATGAATATGAAATGATAAAATATGACAAAACCTATAGCAAAAACCGGTTTACGTAAGACTAGACGTATTGGTTCACGTAAAAATGAACGTAGAATACCAAAAGGAATTATTCATGTTCAAGCGAGTTTCAACAATACTATTGTAACTGTTACAGACATACGAGGTCGGGTGATTTCTTGGGCTTCTGCGGGTACTTCTGGATTCAGAGGTACAAGAAAAGGAACACCCTATGCTGCTCAAGCCACAGCTTTCAATGCTATTCGTACAGTAATGGATCAGGGTCTGCAACGAGCAGAAGTTATGATAAAAGGTCCAGGTCTCGGAAGAGATGCAGCATTACGAACCATTCGTAGAAGTGGAATACTATTAAGTTTCATACGTGATGTAACACCAATGCCACATAATGGATGTCGACCTCCTAAAAAAAGACGTGTATAGAAATAAGAATTCAATAAATTCCAAGAGAAATTAATGATCTGATCAAATCAAATAATCATAAATAAAAAATGGAAAGTATGGTTCGAGAGGAAGTAGCAGAATCCACTCGAACACTAAAGTGGAAATGTGTTGAGTCAAGAGTAGACAGCAAGCGTCTTTATTATGGTCGTTTCATTCTGTCCCCGCTTATGAAAGGTCAAGCCGATACCATTGGTATTGCCATGCGAAGGGCTTTACTTGAAGAAATAGAAGGAACATGTATAACACGTGCAAAATCTGAGAATGTGCTGCATGAATATTCTACGATAGTAGGTATTGAAGAATCAGTACATGAGATTTTAATCAATTTGAAAGAAATCGTATTGAGAAGTAATCTCTATGGAGTTACAGATGCATCCATTTACGTCAGGGGTCCAAAATACATAACCGCTCAAGATATCATCTCACCACCTTCTGTAGAAATAGTTGACATGACACAACATATAGCTAACCTGATAGAACCAATTGATTTTTCTATTGAATTACAAATCAAGAGAGATCGTGGATATCGTATGAAATCCACAAACAAGTCTTACGATGGAAGTTATCCTATAGATACTGTATCCATGCCTGTCCGAAATGCGAATCATAGTATTCATTCTTATAATAATGAGAATGAAAAGCAAGAGATACTCTTTCTAGAAATATGGACGAATGGGAGTTTAACTCCTAAAGAAGCACTTTATGAAGCTTCTCGTGATTTAATTGATTTATTGATTCCTTTTCTATTTCTACATGCAGAAGAAGAGGACATCAATTTCGAGGAAAATGAAAATAGATTTACTTTACCCTTTTTTTCTTTTCAAGACAGATTCACTACTCGAAAGAAAAACAAAAAAGGAATTCCATTGAAATGTATTTTTATTGACCAATCAGAATTGCCTTCCAGGACCTATAATTGTCTCAAAAGATACAATATACATACATTATTGGACCTTTTGAGTCACAGTCAAGAAGATCTTATGAAAATTGAAAATTTTCGCATAGAAGATGTAAAACAAATATTGTACAGTCTACAAAAGAATTTTGCAATCAATTTACCTAAGAAAAAGGTTTAATTTGAAATCCATTGGAATTATTTCATTATTTGAAATAAAAAAAAAAAGAGAGTGAATTTTTAATCTCCGGCACGATCCATATATTCGCAGAATAGAAATAGATCATAATAAGATTGATAGATATTGATGTATCTAGGTATTTGATGGTTGAATCAATACTTCTGTTTAAAAAAGACCTAAAGTTAGGGATTTATCAATAGGTAATGTTGCTCCAATACCTAACCAAAGAGCTACTGCAGTACCAATCAAAAAGACTGTTGTAGCTACTGGGCGACGAAATGGATTTTGGAATTTATTGACATTCTCTAAAAAGGGTACTGTCAATAATCCTATTGGTACTGAAACCATTAAAAGAACACCTAATAACTTATTGGGTACTGTGCGAAGTATTTGAAATACGGGAAAAAAGTACCATTCGGGTAAGATTTCCAACGGAGTTGCAAATGGATCCGCAGGTTCACCAATCATTGACGGCTCTAGAACTGCTAAGCCCACATTACATGCAATAGTGCCTAGAATTACTACTGGAAAAATATATAAAAGATCATTGGGCCATGCGGGTTCTCCATAATAATTATGACCCATCCCTTTAGCCAATTTAGCTCTTAATAAAGGATCATTCAAATCAGGTTTTTTTGTTATTTGGATAGGTGAATTCTTATGGATCCATCCCCCGAAGGAACCGGACATGATGATTTTTAATCATCCGGCTCGAGCAAGAATCAAAAGAATGATAGAAAAAGATCCATAAAAAAATCGATAGACATGGAAATATATATTTCATACATTTCTACATACATATATACATACATATATAATGTAGAATAACTCTATGTATTAGAAAATTCCATTCTCCGGAGTATCAACGATTCAGATTCATTGCAAGGCATTCAGTTCTTACAAGGAAATGCTCAATATCCAAGTAGGCGTATAAATTCGATCATGATCAAGTACTTTTTGGATTGTCTCATAACTTTTAGTTGCTATTTATACCCACAACATCTCGATTTTTTTTTTACATACAAAAATAGAAAGTTTTTACTTGTTACTAATCAAGTCTAGCCTCTGTTCTTCTTTAGATCCCTTATTTCACTCCGATAGTATAATAAATCAGGTTCGATGCAGAGGAAATGAATGCATCTACATACTAATACTATAATTTTTATTTTATTAACTATAAACTATATACTATATATAAAATATAAATATATAAATATAAATAATATAAATATATAAATATAAAATTTTTAACTATATAAATATAAATAAATATAAATAAAATTATAAATATAAATAAAATTATTAACTATATATACATATACTATAATATACTATATATATACTATATATATACAATATATATATATACAATATAAAATAAAAAGAAAAAAAAAAAGTGTAATAGATAAAAGATTGGATCATGACACATCACTTATTCTAGGGATCTTACGGAGCCTGTTCATGCATGAGATGATTCGAGTATGATCATAGAAAAGTCTCCTCAAGCGAACCAATCTATCCTTCTATCCTATACTATAGGAAGGGGACTGACGTGATGGTTGGATGCGGAGACACATTTGGTTGTGAATTTCAACGTGGCGGATAAGATAATATATCGGCACGGCCCAATCAATAGTTCAAGTCACACACTGCCATAATCCATCCTCTTTTTGGAAAATATACTTCAACTATTCGTATGAAATAAACAATATTTCAGAGTTAAAGAGAAGTATCCAAACAACATGTCTTATTTTTAAAATAATCCATATTTGTAGCAATGAAATACTCTTGTCCCTTCCCGATATAATCCATTAAAAAATTAAAAAAATGTATGATTTGCCTTCTCTATAAAGGACCCGAAATACCTTGCTTACGTATCATTAGGAAGTGCATTAACATAAATACGGCAGTAAGAAGAGGCAATACAAAAGTATGTAAACTATAAAAACGAGTCAAAGTAGATTGGCCCACACTAGCACTTCCACGTAATAATTCTACTAAAGGCAATCCTATTACAGGAATAGCTTCAGGCACGCCTGTGACAATTTTTACTGCCCAATACCCAATTTGGTCCCAAGGTAAGGAATAACCAGTTACACCAAAAGATGCTGTCAATACAGCAAGAATTACCCCTGTAACCCAAGTTAATTCGCGAGGTTTTTTAAACCCACCTGTAAGATACACACGAAATACGTGCAAGATCATCATTAGAACCATCATACTTGCTGACCATCGATGAACTGATCGAATTAACCAACCAAAGTTGGCCTCAGTCATTATGTATTGAACAGAGGAAAAAGCCTCTGTAACGGTTGGACGATAGTAAAAAGTCATAGCAAAACCTGTAGCTACTTGTACTAAAAAACAAGTAAGCGTAATCCCCCCTAGACAATAAAATATGTTGACATGAGGAGGAACATATTTACTAGTTATATCATCGGCAATCGCTTGAATTTCGAGACGTTCTTCAAACCAATCATATACTTTATTGAGATAGGTACCCCTCCCCCTCTGAGAACCGTATATGAGAATTTCATCTCGTACGGCTCAAGCCAAAACATACAAATACTGGTTTCAACGGATATGTAATAGAGACTTCAAAACTTCTTGTGGCTTAGCCACTTTACTAGATTTGATGGACAAAGTAAGAAAAATCCGGAATCTTTTCTTTGTGATGATAATGCCAAGAAATACAATCTCAAGTTGGCTCATCCATCTTTTTTTATGTTGATCGTGACAGGCCTTTTGAATTTTCTCTTACCTATTTTTTTTTTTGATGTGGATTTACTTTTTTTTTTTTTACTTTTTTGATAGGAATTTTCTTGTTGAAACCCTATGGAATCCATTGAAACCTAAGATTCATACTAGAACCACAATGATTGAAGAAAGTCAAAGCTAAATTCAAAGGTTCTCTGAGTACAAACCATTTGATCATCACTTCTTCAATGAATTAAATGTAATGACTCAACCAAATCTAGAGAAAAAGTTTTCCTTCGGTCAAAAGAAGTCTGAAGGAAAAAAATAGTTTGATTTAGAAAAGACCTATTGCTATTTTTTTTTAGTCCGGTCACGAGGGCTGAATAATAGGTATGAATCATAGTTCAAATCTTTCTTTTCTTGATCTATTCTATATAGTCCGTGCTCCAGAGACTAGAATAAATATCTGACGAGGTAGAATCATCTTGATTGAGATGACAGGACCGTTTCCTGTATTATCAATAGGATCAATTATAACAAGTCACACACTCATATTCCGGAAATGAAATATCGAAACAAAAAAATTCCACGATCAAACTACCAAAATGGTCTATAAATCCAAGTCTTAAATAATATTCTATTTAAGTATTAAATATTAAGTATTAAATAAGTATAAAAAAAAATAAAAATAATTTTATTTATTGAAAAACGAAAACTTCCTAGTATTTATGAACCTAATTCCTTGAAATTCCATCCAGTAAAACAGAAGAATTATAAATTTCCAAAATAATAGATAGAAATATCGCAAATAGAGCCATTGCGATTCCCATAAGTGGTGTAGTCCCCCACCCCGGAGCTACTTTTCCATATTCCGAATTCAATGGTTTCAATAAATTCCCTACACCAGTTCGTCTTGGCCCAGATCTAGAACTACTCTCAACAGTTTTTGTAGCCATAAATCCTCTTTTCTTTCATGGATTGAGATCTGTTGACTTTGTATACCATTCCGTTGTAAATAAACAACATTATCGTGATCCATTATGATCTTTAAATTTTCTAAAAAATGGAAACAGCAACTCTAGTCGCCATCTCTATATCGGGTTTACTTGTAAGCTTTACGGGGTACGCCTTATATACCGCTTTTGGGCAACCCTCTCAAAAATTAAGAGATCCCTTCGAAGAACATGGAGACTAGTTGAAGTAATGAGCCCCCCCAATATCGGGGGCTCATTACTTCAACCGAAATAATAATAATAATAATGAAAAATCATTTCATTTTTTTAGTTGGAACTTTCGGCGGTTCTCGAAAAAAGATAGCGAAAAATATTATCCCTAAAGTCGAAACTAAGAGGAATGTATAAACCAATGCTTCCATAGATTCGATCGTGATTTACAATTATAGCTTCCACACCTATTCATTTTGGATCATTTACTAAATTATATATCATTATATATTATATAATACTTTTATATTACTAAAAAAAAAAAAAAGATTTTACTACTATAATTAGTATCTTACTAATCTAATCTAACTAATCTATAATCTAATTAATCTAATCTAATTAATATAATATATAAATATATATGTACATATTAGTATCATATTAGTATAATTAATATAGTAATTCTTAATCTTAATATAGTAATTCTACTATATTTATTATTTATTTTTTTTTTTTTTACTTTACTATTTTTATGTTTTTATATTTTACTTTTAATATTCTTAATATTCTAATATTCTTTTTCTATTATTATTTTTTTTTTTTAATTTCTGGTTTTTATATATTTTTATATTTTTTATACTATTTTTATTTATATTTTATTTATATTTTATTTAGAGTATTGTATTAGTATTATACTATACTAATATATCTAATATATCTAATAGATTAAGTATTAAGATATAATGTATGATGATAATATAAAAAAATAAATATAGAAGATAGAAGAAAGTCTAATATTCATTATTATTTAATGAATATCAAATATGGATATATTTCACGTTCAGTATATTCAGTATAGTCTATTATCTATTATATATATTATATATATATTATATTATATATCAGATATCAGTATTATCTATTTATTATTTTTATAATTATTTATTTTTATTTTTTATTATATATATATTCTATTTATTATATTTATTATATATCATTATATATCTAATTTATATATTTAAATTATATATATATTCTATTTATTATATTTATTATATATCATTATATATCTAATTTATATATTTAAATCATATATATATATATTATATTATTTATTTATTTTTATTTAATTTTTAATTATTTAATTTATATATATTTAAATTTATTTTGTTATTTATAGCTTTATGCTATAGCTTTTCTATTTTGTTTCTGTTTTGATTTATTTGATTTAGATTATTTTAGATTATTCATTAGAAAGAAATAAAGAAAGAATAAAAAAAAAAAAATAGACGCAAAAAATGGCAAAAGAATCTTGTATCAGATTACTTGTCTCCTTGTAGTTGGGTCCCCAATTTTTTGGAAAGTTCCAAATTCCACTTGAGTATCCAAATCTGGATCAATACCGGCAAAAACATCTCTGAACAAGGTTCTGGCACCGTGCCAAATGTGTCCGAAAAAGAAGAGCAAAGCAAATGTAGCATGCCCAAAAGTGAACCAACCCCTCGGACTGCTGCGAAAAACACCATCGGATTTCAAAGTAGCCCGATCTAATTCAAAAATTTCACCTAATTGGGCACGTCTAGCATATTTTTTCACAGTAACAGGCTCACTATAACTGACTCCATTGAGTTCACCACCATAGAAATCAACAGTTACTCCCACTTGTTCAACACTATACTTGGATTCTGCCCTTCTAAATGGAACATCGGCCCTCACAATTCCATCTCCATCTACCAAAACTACTGGAAATGTTTCAAAAAAGGTAGGCATACGACGTACAAAGAGTTCGCGCCCTTCTTTATCTCTAAAGACAGGGTGCCCTAACCACCCAACAGCTATTCCATCCCCGTTGTCCATTGAACCTGCTCTGAATAATCCCCCTTTTGCCGGATTATTACCAATGTAATCATAAAAAACTAATTTTTCGGGAATCTTAGACCAAGCTTCCGATAAGCTAAGATTTTCGGCTAGTCCAGCCCCAACTCTTCGATATATTTCTTGCTGGAAATAACCCTGATCCCACTGATAACGAGTGGGACCAAATAATTCGATTGGGGTAGTTGCTGAACCATACCACATAGTTCCAGCAACAACGAATGCTGCAAAAAAAACAGCAGCAATGCTACTGGAAAGCACAGTTTCAATATTACCCATGCGTAATCCCTTGTATAGGCGTTGAGGTGGACGGACACTAAGATGAAATAGACCCGCTAATATACCCAATGTACCTGCTGCAATATGATGAGAAGCTATTCCCCCCGGAACAAACGGATCAAAACCTTCTACACCCCACGCTGGATTTACAGATTGTACTTTTCCAGTTAGTCCATAAGGATCAGACACCCATATTCCAGGACCATATAAGCCTGTTACATGAAATGCGCCAAAGCCAAAGCAAGCCACTCCTGAAAGAAATAAATGAATTCCAAAGATCTTGGGCAAATCCAAAGAAGGTTTTCCCGTACGTTCATCACAGAATATTTCTAGATCCCAATATACCCAATGCCAGATAGCTGCCAAGAAGCACAAGCCAGAAAACACAATATGTGCCCCTGCCACGCCTTCATAACTCCAAATGCCCGGATTCGTTATAGTTCCTCCTGATATATTCCAACCCCCCCATGAATTGGTTATTCCTAAACGAGTCATGAAGGGTATAACGAACATACCTTGTCTCCACATTGGATCAAGCACAGGGTCAGAGGGATCAAAAACTGCTAATTCGTATAGAGCCATCGAGCCGGCCCAACCAGAAACTAGAGCCGTATGCATTATGTGAACAGAAAGCAGTCGACCGGGATCATTCAATACGACAGTATGAACACGATACCAAGGCAAACCCATGTAAATACCTCTTTCTGAAAAAAAAAATAGACATTATGTAACTTTATCACATTGTAAAAGAAAAGACTAGACCATATACTTAACCTGTTCAGTAGATTTTGTATAGGAAAAAGTTAATATTTTTTTTATTTCCTTTTTTATTTTGAATGAAATAAAATAGAAATAATTTGAACTAAAAAGAGAAGAGAATAATTCTGTTTATATTTTAAAAAACAAGGGGAAACAGATCTTATTCTATACCCGATAAATACCAATACGCAATGGGAGATTTTGAGGGAAAGAATGCATAAATACTCTTCTATCATTCGAATAATTGCCCCGATCCAATCGATCTGTTCATTCCAATTCTTCTTATTCTGTCTTCCTATATGAACCTTACAGCTATAGCTATATAGAAATATATTTCTATCTATAATAATTCTATAAATTCTATAATAAAAAATAATAAATGATAATATTAATGATATTATTATTTATTATAATAATAATAATAATATTATTATTATAATATATATAATTGTATTAATATATTAATATATTTGTATTAATATATAGATTATAGATATAGATATAGAATTTAATATATATATAATATATAATTGTATATCTATATGTATATCTAGATCTAAAATATAGATATTCTATTATATTATATTCTATATAATTCTATTAATCTATTAAATTTTCTATTAATCTATTAAATTTCTATTAAATTAAATATTTTCTATTAAATATTCATATTCTAATTAAATATTCTACATAATATATTCTACATAATAAAAAATTAATAAAGTATTAAAAAAAAATTTAAAATAAAGACAAAAGACGATGAAGTGAAAAAAAATAAAACCATTCTTACGTTTCCATATTAAAGTATAGTACTTCATTTTTTTTTTCTTTATTTTAATGCCCATTGGTGTTCCAAAAGTGCCTTTTCGGAGTCCTGGAGAGGAAGATGCAGTTTGGGTTGACGTATAGTGCGACTTGTCAGATATATTGGGTCATATGGGATTTCCCCGTTATCTCTCCCGATCGAGTATCCTCTGTTTCGCCCCCCATCCATATATTATATATTTATATATTGAATATATTTAATATTGTATTGATTGAACCATCAATAATTCGGAGCGTGAAGCACAATTAGATTAGATCAATTCATATTGGGAATCAATATTATCAATTATTCTAATTGATGGTTTATTTGGACTAATAAAATTAAAATAAAGTATTAATTAAAGTATCCAGGTTCCGTTCAGAAAATATCAAATTGGTAAGAGTAGTAAGAGTAAAGTAATAGAATGGGAATGTAAAATGTACTAATAAATTTAAAATAAGAATTCTAAATTTAAATTCTATTCTAATTCATTCCATAATTCCATATTACCATATTACCATATTATGTTTAATTAAATTTTAAATTCAATTTTATTTAATATTCTTTTATTTTTAAAAATAAAAGAATAAAAAAAATATTCAAATCAAAAATATACAAATAAAAAAAAAGATAGAATATAAAAATATACTATAACTATATAGTTACATGATATACAATAAATAATATTATACAAAATAAATATACAAAATAAATAATATTATACAATATAATAGGATTTAGTTATACAATATAATAGGATTTAGGATTGTAGGATTGATTACTATAATCAACATATGATTACTAGACGATTACAGGATCATCATTTGTATCATAGTCTATTCTTATACTTACCATAGGAAGAATCTTAAAAGAGAGAATCTCAAGCTGCCTACTATACCAATGTAATGTAATAATATCATGAATATATCGAATAGTTTGGGGAAAGGCACGAAACGAATTGAAAAAAAAAAAGTCGTAGCAAAAAGAAGTGGTACTGAAAAAATTTGCCCCCCCCCTATGCTATGCACAAATGGAATTCGGACAAATCTTCCACCGGAATAGAACAAGAACCTAAAAGAATTGAAAGTGCCCCATTCAGGAACAAGAAAATTACATCCTGATTTGAATCTCGATGAAATAATACATCAATGAGAAGTTAGCTCAATAAGTTCAGAAAATTCTTTTTTTTTTATTTATTTAATAATTTAATTTTAATAATTTAATATAGTTAATATATTTTAATATAGGGAGGGGCAAAACTTCTGTAAAAAAAAAAGAAAAAAGCAAACCAATTCATTATAAAAAAACCTATTATGTTATACAAAAGAAAAGAAATAGGACTGGAATCGACACATTGATTTTTTTTTTGCAATTCTTTTGAACCGTATGCATCCAAAGGTGCACGTACGGTTCCTAAGGGAACTCATTTTGCCCTAATCAACCGACTTCATCGAGAAAGATTACTTTTTTTAGGCCAAGAGGTTGATAGCGAGATCTCGAATCAACTTGTCGGTCTCCTGGTATATCTCAGCATAGAAGATGATACTAGGGATCTTTATTTGTTCATAAACTCTCCCGGCGGATGGGTAATACCAGGAATATCCATTTATGATACTATGCAATTTGTGTCACCCGATGTACATACAATATGCATGGGATTAGCCGCTTCAATGGGATCTTTCATTCTGGTCGGAGGAGAAATTACCAAACGTCTAGCATTCCCTCACGCTTGGCGCCAATGAGTTTTTATTAAAAAAAAAAAAGAAAACTATGCCTTCGCTGTATCGAATATGAAGAAAAAAAAAAGAATAAGTAATAATAGCATGGCATTTCGAGTTCGATATGAACAAATCATTATATATTATTTATTGTTTATTGTTTTTCCTAACATGAGATTTTGTATCGAGATAGTAGTATGAACAAAAGGTTCTTCCCCATTGGACCTTATGGGTTAAGAATAAAGTTCAGCGTCACAAACCATTTTTCTTCCATACCAGAAGTATCTTTCTTATCTCTATTTTCTGAGATAAAAAGTACAAAAGTGGAAAAAATTATTCTCTCCTCCTTTGATCGTATCAAAAATCAAAAAGAAACTTTGGGATTGCTAAACTACAACTACAGACGAGATAAAATAAATAAAATTTAAAAATTTATAAGTAAAGAAAGAGAAATATATAAAGCAAAAGAACCATCATAATATTTTTTTTTACTACTATGAAAAGAGAAAAGAAGGGTGGTGAATGGATCATTTAAAGACTTAGATCGGATGGGTTCTATTTCTTCTTTTCAATAGAATTTCTTCTATTGAAAAAGGCAAAAAAAAAAAGAAATTCCATTGCGGAGCCGTATGCAATGTACAAGAAATGCCTGTACGGTTGTTTAATTCTATTTTTTCTTCTTGTTATTTGCTTACTTTAATCCAATCGTATGAGATAGAAATAAAAGAACCAACCGTTCATATTGTTATATCAATATTATCAGGGTTATGATTCACCAACCTGCTAGTTCTTTTTATGAGGCACAAGCAGGGGAATTTATCCTGGAAGCAGAAGAACTATTGAAGCTTCGCGAAACCCTCACAAAAGTTTATGTACAACGAACGGGCAACCCTTTGTGGGTTATATCCGAAGACATGGAAAGGGATGTTTTTATGTCAGCAACAGAAGCCCAAGCTCACGGCATAGTGGATCTTGTAGCAGTCGAAAAAGAAAATACTGAAGATTTCGTATAAATATAGAATTCCATTTCATAATCCGAATTTTTCGTGATTTGATATTGAATAGAAATAATTTTTAATTATCAACCATCAGCAGGTTAAGATTGATCTAAACCAACCTTCTATCTAGAATTAGATTCTATAGACACGACACGACATGCCAACCATTAAACAACTTATTAGAAACGCAAGACAGCCAATAAGAAATCTCACGAAATCTCCCGCTCTTCGAGGATGTCCTCAGCGTCGAGGAACCTGTACTAGGGTGTATGTGCGACTCGTTCAGTTGATATCATGAGTTTGAAGAAATAAATAAATTTTTTTTTTTTCCAGTATCAATGACTAGTACCAATGAATAGGATAGATAGAGTGGAAGACAGCCATTTAATTAACTATCTAAATGACTATCTAAAAATGAAAATATATCTATTATGTTTTGTAATTTATGGTTTCTATTGGCGCAAATCCAATCACTCCATTTGAGGTGAGAAGCAATTCTCCATTGGTAGTAACTAGTTATCCATTAAGCGGAAGAAATAGTTTTATAAGAAACAAAAAGATTATGCTCCTATTTTTAAAAAAACGGACTAACAGGGCCAGCTAACTAGCCAATTTTCAGAATTCAATACCGTCACTGTGTGGATAGGCTTTTTTTGTGAAAAGGATTAGTACTGTTTTTTATTGAAAAATGGATGGGTAGAGCCAAAGAGTGTGAACTATACACGTTCACAATATCATTGGGTTGAATGAAAGAAGAAGCTCCGGTGTATAGAAAGTACCTCACCGTTTAAGAAGTTACCATAGAAACGAGAAAATCCACTATATTTTTTTTTTAGTATCAGTCGAGTTTATTATTTCTAGACAAGATACCTGGAAGGAACAAAGAATCGTGGTTGGGAAGGTTATAGTAGCAAAAGCCATTGAAATTTCTATTTTATATATTGGAAGAATACGTTTTGTCATTATATTAATAGACCGGGGGGAAAAGGATGACTGAAAGAAGAAAAATCAATTAGTTATTCAAGAAAATTTCATTTGATTTAATGACCAGAGTTAGACGAGGATATACAGCTCGGAGACGTCGAACAAAAATTCGTTTATTTGCATCAACCTTTATAAGGGCTCATTCAAGACTTACTCGAACGACTACTCAACAAAGAATGAGAGCTTTAGTTTCCTCTCATAGAGATAGGAACAGGAAAAAGAGAGATTTTCGTCGTTTGTGGATCACTCGGATAAATGCAGTAACTCGTGAGGATAGGGTATCCTATACGTATAATTATAGTCGATTAATATACAATCTGTATAAGAGACAATTGCTTCTGAATCGTAAAATACTTGCGCAAATAGCCCTATCAAATAAGAATTGTTTTTATATGATTTCCAAGAAAATTATCAATAAATCAAGTATAAATAAAGGAATAAAGGAATCTTAGTAAAATCTACTAGAATTATACAGAAAACACAATTTCCCGGAGAATGCACTCCGGGAATATAGAAGAAAAAAAAAATGAAGATGAGTAGTCGAAATAAACGAATATCTTTCAAGAAAAAAAAAAAGTGATTTTCCCCTATTTTTTTTTATAACACAAGAATCCAATCTGGATTCTAGAGTTTTTCAAACAAAACATTAATCTTAGCTTGAGTTACGATTGAGGTTTTGAATCAATTGAGGAGTATGTCTATTTATTTTTGTTTCTAAGACCAATAGTTCTAGGAATCGACTCCGCCCCCTCCAATTGTTTCTCATTATTACGAAAAGGTAACAAAGATAAAATACGAGCTTGCTTTATAGCAATAGTAATTAATCGTTGTTGTTTCAAAGTCAACCTATTTACCCGTCTAGATAATATTTTGCCTTGTTCACTAATAAATCGACTAATTAAACTCATGTTTCTATAATCTATTCGATCTCCTGATCCAATTGGGGGGGGTAAACGCCTACGAAAGGATCGCTTAGGTTTACGAAAAGGTTGTTTGGATTTATCCATAGTTTTTTTATCCCGTATTTATTTAAATAGAATTGAATTTTCTATTTTGATTTTCTTTTTTCATTTACATTTAAGATCCGACCGAAATAGGATTGGGTTTGTATTATATATGTCAAGATGTAAAGTTCTTCCTCTTCCCGTTCCTTGGAAAAATCACACACGCATTCTATTCCATCTATTTCTTTATTTCCCCATGAATCGTATGCTTTTGACAATATGGACAAAATTTTCTCATTTCTAATCGATTAGGTGTATTGTGTCGATTCTTTTGAGTAATATATCTAGAAATGCCGGTCGATTCATTATTGACACCCTTTGGAACACAACTGGTACATTCCAGAATCACTAAAATTCTAATATCTTTACCCTTGGCCATAAATCTCCTTTTCATTTTTGATCGACTTCACTTTAGAACTTTCCTCATTTTTTTTTATCCAAAATTCTATTGTAGATTTACTGTATTTTGGCAAAGGTTCAATACATTTTTCTTTCTC